ATGCAAGCAAATACACAAACTTATAGTTTTTATTCTTTTATTTCTCGATGGATTTTTTCAACTAATCACAAAGATATCGGAACATTATATTTAATTTTCGGGGCTATTTCTGGAGTTGCTGGAACAGCACTTTCATTATATATCAGGTTAACTTTAGCACAACCAAATTCTAGTTTTCTAGAATACAATCATCACCTATACAATGTTATAGTAACAGGACACGCTCTTGTAATGGTTTTTTTTGTTGTAATGCCTATATTAATTGGAGGTTTTGGTAACTGGTTTGTTCCATTAATGGTAGGTGCACCTGATATGGCATTTCCTAGAATGAATAACATTAGTTTTTGGTTATTACCACCATCACTTTTACTTTTAATAGAATCAATTCTTTGTGAAGCTGGTGTAGGAACTGGTTGGACGGTATATCCACCACTTTCAAGTATAACAGCTCACTCAGGAGGATCTGTAGACTTAGCAATTTTCAGCTTACACCTTTCAGGAGCGTCTTCTATTCTAGGAGCTATTAATTTTATTTGTACAATAACTAACATGAGAACAAAAAACCTGGCATTCCATAGATTACCTCTGTTTGCTTGGGCTATTTTTATTACAGCATTCTTGTTATTACTTTCTTTACCAGTACTTGCAGGAGCAATTACTATGCTATTGACAGATCGTAATTTCAATACTACTTTTTTTGATCCAGCTGGTGGAGGAGACCCTGTTCTTTATCAACACCTTTTTTGGTTTTTTGGTCACCCAGAAGTTTATGTATTAATTCTTCCAGGCTTTGGTATAATTAGTCATATTGTTGTAAGTGCTTCTAAAAAACCTATTTTTGGTTATTTAGGAATGGTTTATGCTATGTTTTCTATTGGTATTTTAGGTTTTATTGTTTGGGCACACCATATGTATACAGTAGGTTTAGACATTGATACAAGAGCTTATTTTACAGCAGCAACCATGATTATTGCAGTTCCAACTGGAATTAAAGTATTCAGTTGGTTAGCAACTTTATGGGGAAGCTCGTTAAAACTAAGAGCACCGTTACTTTTCGCATTAGGTTTTATTTTCTTATTTACTGTAGGAGGGGTAACTGGAGTAGTTTTAGCAAACTCTGGTATCGATGTTGCTTTACACGACACTTATTATGTCGTTGCGCATTTTCATTATGTATTAAGCATGGGTGCCGTTTTTTCTATTTTTGGTGGTGTTTATTATTGGTTTAATAAAATTACAGGAGTAGAATACTCAGAAGTGTTAGCTCAAATTCATTTTTGGATATTTTTTATTGGAGTAAATATAACTTTCTTTCCAATGCATTTTTTAGGAGTTGCAGGAATGCCTCGCCGAATTCCAGATTATCCAGATGCTTTTTATACATTTAATAAAATAGCATCATGGGGATCTGAAATTTCAGCTTTTTCATTGATAATTTTTTTAATTGTTCTTATAGAAGCTTTTTATAAAAAACCTTCATATTATAATTTTTTAGTACCAAAACAATATTTAGAGTTAAAAAATATATACCCTAATTCAAAAATATAAGTAAATTTGAACTTTTATGACTCATTAAAAGCTTATATATTTGCTTTATTTCTTATTATTATTAATTTAATTGCAATTGGATCTTTTAATTTTTTACTTCTTTCTAATAATTTTAAAAATTATAATTATATATTACTTTTAGTAACATTTATTTCTATTATTGCATTTTCGTCTAGATTTATTTATAATAGATTTTTATTATTTTTAAGTTTTAAAAAATCTAATCCAATAAATATTATAAAATAGGTAAATAACACTTCTAGTAATTCAGATTTCCAATCCCCCCCCCCATACTGTAAATTTAAAAATATGTTAATATTATCACCTTTAGAACAATTTCAAATTTTATCATTAATAACCATAAAAATTCTTGGTTTTGATTTTTCAATCACTAATGCATTACTAGTAAACATTCTTGCATTACTATGTTTTAGTGGTACCATATACTTTTTTAGTTCTAATGACAACTGTTTAAATAAATCTTCTTTTTTTTTCATACCTAATCCTTGGCAAGTTATTTTTGAATCGATATATGAAGTTGTTTCACAATTAGTATTCGATCTTGTAAGTACTGGAAGTGAAAAATATTTACCTTTCATTACAGTAATTTTTTCTTTTATTTTATTCAATAACTTAATTGGATTAGTTCCTTATAGTTTTACTATAACAAGTCATTTAATAATAACATTTACTTTATCATTTTCTATTTTTATTGGATTAAATATAATATGTTATCAAAGACATGGCTTACATATGTTCTCTTTATTTTTACCTGCAAATACTACTTTTTTTCTTGCATTACTATTAGTACCTATTGAGTTTGTTTCATATATAGCAAAACCTATTAGCTTAGGAGTTCGACTTTTTATTAATTTAATGGCTGGACATAGTTTATTAAAAGTAATTGTAGGATTTGCATGGAGCATGATGTTATTAGACGGTTTAGCATCTTTTAGTTTCTTAATACCTTTATTTGTTTTAACGCTTTTAATGGGGTTAGAATTAGGGGTAGCTTTAATTCAAACTTATGTTTTTGTTACTTTAACTTGTATTTATTTAAATGAAGCTGAAGTATTACATTAAAACTCTAATATGTGTTAGTTATTAAGGTATTATAAAAAACATCAATAAAAAAATTTATATGACAAAATACACTTTAATATTGTATTCTAAAAATAAAACATCAATAAAAAAATTTTTAGAATTTATAAACAACATTTCTAAAACACAAAATTTTCAAATACTAAAAAAATTATTAAAAAAAAAAAAAACTAGAAAAAAAATAAGTGTTTTAAAATCCCCCCATGTAAATAAAACAGCTCAAGAACAATTTGAATATATTTACTACTCTATTAAAATTTACTTTTATTCTTGGGAAATTAAAAAATACTTTATAATGTTAAAAAAAATTAAAAACCAGTTATTTCCTGACATTTATATAAACATAAAAACAAAAATTTATGCATCAAAAAAAAATAAATTAATAAATTTAGAGAAAATTTCATTATATAAACCTACAATAAATATAAATAATAAAAACCAATTCAATAAAACATTACTTTATTTAAAAATACTAGATTGCTATGGAGAAATTTAATTTTGCAAAAATAAAAAGTTTAGATAGCTCAGTTGGTAGAGCAAAGGACTGAAAATCCTTGTGTCGGCAGTTCAATCCTGTCTCTAAACAAAAAATTATGAAAAATCACTTTTGGAACATGTTTACAAATGTAAGAAATGGACAACTTGCAAAACGAAGCTTTATATATCAAAAAAAAATAATTTTATGCGAAGCTTTTCTAAAAATACTTTGGGATGAGGGATTTATTGTAGGATACAAAATATCAAAAAAAAACAATGATTTAATAAAAATATTTTTAAAATATACCTATGATGGAAAACCTACAATAAACTGTATGAAATTAGTTACTAAACCTGGAAGACGAGTTTCTTATTCAATAAAACAAATTTGGAAAATTGATTCTAGTAAAAATTTTATTATTTTTTCAACTAATAAAGGTCTTAAAACAATAAATGATTGTAAAAGACTAAAAATTGGAGGTGAACCTTTTATACTTATAAACTAATACATGATTAATCAAATAAATAAATATAATATTAAAATACCTACAAATGTTTCAGTAATTTATAGTAAAAAAAAAAGAACATTAACATTTTCAGGACCTTTAGAAACAAAATCTCTAACATTAAAATTAAAAATTTTTATAGATAAAACAAAAAAAATTATAAGTATCAGCCCAATAACTTTTTCTAAAATATCTAATACCGAAAAAAAAAACATAAAAACTCTTAGAAACACTACTGCAGCTCAAATTAAACACATTTTAATAGAAAGTTCAATTTTATCATACCAAAAATTGAAAATAAATGGAGTAGGTTACCGAGCATTTTTTGATGAAACTTTTGATCAAAAATTACTTACTTTAAAACTTGGTTATAGCCATTTAATTTATATAAGAACTGTAAAAAATTTATCAATAAACTGTTTTACAAAAACAAAACTTTGTATATTTGGAAATTCTTATAATAATGTATCTCAATTATCAGCATTAATTAGATCAAACAAAACACCGGAACCCTATAAAGGTAAAGGAATACTTTACGAAAACGAAAACATTGAATTAAAAGAAGGTAAAAAAATTTAACAATATGAAAATAAAAAAGATAGAAAAACAAAAAAATAAGCTAATACAGCTGCAAGTTTTAAAAGCTTACTATAAAAAAAAATCTGTAAACTTCGAAAACAACTTAAATCAAATAAAAATCCATTTAAATAAAATTTCAAATATTGTTTATAAATACCATATAACTGATAGAAAAATTTTATTATTAGGATTTCCTAACAGTTTCATAAAAACAATTGAAAATACTAAACATATATTAATGCCAGAATTTTTATGGTTTAATGGAATGTTAAACAATCGTATTAATTTACAAGATAATTTGCCTTTAAATACTTTTAAATTAATAGGGAAATTAAAAAAAAAATTAGATTTAATTATTATAGCTAATTTTTCTGAAAAAGCAACAGCAATCAAAGAAAGTTACATTTCAAGAATACCTGTCATAATTATGAACAAAAAACTAAATATTTTAAATCTTAAAACGACATATAACTCAGTTGGAAATTACAGTATAATAAGTGATAAGATGGAACCTAATAATCTTTTTTTCTCACTTATTAAAACAACTTTAAATAGAGCAAAAAAATCAAAAAAAGTCAAAATATATAAAAATTTAAAAACATTAAAACAAAACTATAAAAAAACTCGACCTTACAAAAAATTTAAAAGTTTTAAAAACAAATAAAATATATTAAAAAAATGTCTCAAATAAAAAAAAGATACAAACCTTTATATAAAAAATTTTTAAGATTAAGAGTTAATCCATTAAGTAATAACAATAACAAGTTTTTAAAATTTACAATTCAAATAGATAAACAATTAAAAATTGTAAAAATTAAAAATAAACTAGTTAAAAAATTAGTAAAAACTAAAAAATTCATACCAGTTTCAAAATTTAAAAAGAAAAAATGGGAACAATTCACAAATTTATTAAAAAAGAAAACAAAATTTTATCAAAGATTAAAACCTTATACTTTTTATTCTAATAAAATTTCTAAATTTGCAAGTTCAGGGAATTCATTTAAAAGAAAATTTCGAAACGATCTTTTAGCAAAAAAAACATTTAATTACATGTACGGTGGTTTACTAAAAAAATATTTAAAAAAAAGAATGGTTGAAATTTATCATTCAAAAACACCAAAAGATCATACAAAACTTTTCATAGAGTTTTTTGAAAGTCGATTAGATGCAGTACTTTACAAATCAAAATTCAGTTCCAGCATAAAAAATGCTAGACAGCTTATTATACATAAACATATAAAAGTAAATAACAAAATTGAAAAAAATAAATCATATATTTTAAAACAAGGCGATATAATATCAGTAAATTTAAACTCTAGAAACATTATTAAAGAAAATTTTAAAAAACAATTTATAGAAAAGCCTGATTCAATTATGTGGCCAATACCGCCTAGTTATCTGAATATAAACTATAATACTTTAGAAATTATATTTGGAAATATTGAAAATTTTAATTTTACAACTTCTTTTAACTTTAAAATAGATACTAATGCAATAGTTACAAATTATTACAGACACTAAAAAATTATATGGAGGAAATCGGACTCGAACCGATAACTTTATGCTTGCAAAGCACACACTCTACCAATTGAGTTATACCCCCCTGTTATAAAAATTTTATACAAATCCTTTAAAATACTTAAAATCTAAAATAGAAGTATAAGAGCCTAAACTTACTATACTTTTTACATTATTTAATTCTAGAGATATTTTATTTCTAAATTTTTTTGTTTCCACATAACTAGGAATAATTTCTGTAATATTATAAGCATAATAAATATATAATACAAGCAATAAATTAAAAATTAAAGAAAAACTTATCATAACATCAAACTGTGCCATATATATATATTTAAGTTTAAAAAAGCTCATTTGGTGGAATTGGTAGACACGTCAGACTTAAAATCTGATTTTAATTATTAAAGTATCGGTTCAAGTCCGGTAATGAGTATAACAAATAAATTTTTTTATATTATTAATAACCAAAATGATGGAATTGGTAGACATGCTAGGTTTAGGTTCTAGTTCTGAAAAGAGTAGGGGTTCAAGTCCCTTTTTTGGTAAAATAACATTAAAATTATATTATGCCTACCTATAACCAACTTTGTAAAAAACAACGAATTAATAAAAAAAAAAAGAACAAAGTGCCAGCACTAGATGGTTGCCCTCAAAAAAAAGGAATTTGTACTAAACTTGTACTAAGAACTCCTAAAAAACCAAATTCAGCTTTAAGAAAACTTGCCAAATTAAAATTATCTAATAAAAAAAGAATATATGCTTATATACCTGGAGAAGGAGGACATAACTTACAAGAATACTCAAATGTTATCATTAGAGGAGGAAGAGTAAAAGACTTACCAGGTATAAAATACCATTTAGTTAGAGGAAAATTAGATTTTGCTGGATTGACAAAACGTAAAACTTCTAGATCTAAATATGGAACTAAAAGTTTAAAAAAGTATATATAAATAAAATATCTGTATATGAATAATAAAAACGAATTAATAAAAAAAAAATTATTAAAACACATTTTAATAAATGGTAAAAAACCTATTAGCGAAAAAATTTTAACTAAAAGTTTTAAATCTATACAAAAACATCAAAATAAATCTCACAGTGAAATATTCAAATTAGCAATAACTAATTCATCACCAATGTTTAGAATTATCAAATTAAAAAACAAAAGAAAAAAAAAAAAATCTGTTAAAGAAATTCCAGCATTTTTATCAACGTATGTATACCGAACTTCATGGGGCTTAAAATACTTAGTAAGTACTGCAACTTCTAAAACAGATAATATTTTTTTAAATAGATTAAAACATGAAATTTTATCTAGTGCAAAAGATGAAAGTTCTACCATAACACTTAAAAATGAACTTCAAAATAAAACTTTAAAAGAAAGAAAGTACTTTAAACATTATCGTTGGTAAAATAAATTTATATTATTTTTTTAACTTTACGTTTGATAGGAATTGAACCTATAACCTTCGGGACCGAAATCCAACGCTCTATCCAAATTGAGCTACAAACGTTAGAAAATGTAAATTTAAATTATTTTTTACAAATATAACAAAATTTACTTAAAAAAGATGATTCAACAAGAAACTATTTTGCAAGTCGCTGATAATTCAGGCGCAAAAAATGTTAAATGTATTAAAGTTTTAGGAGGATATAAAAAAAAATACGCAAAATTAGGAGACATAATAGTTGTTTCTGTACAAGAGTTAAGAAACAAAGCTAAAATAACATCTAAAGTTAAAAAAGGTGAAATTTATAAAGCTCTTATTATTAGAACAAAAAAAAAAATTAAAAAAAAAGATGGTACAATTTTATATTCTAGTAAAAAAGTAGGAAATAGCAATGCTGTTACTTTAATAAACAAAAAAGGAAATCCTATAGCAACTAGAATAACTGAACCTATCCCATTAAAATTAAAAAAAAAACAATTAATAAAATTTATTAATCTTTCTACAGGATTCTTATAATAACAATATAAAAAATATGCATTTTATAGAAATTTTTAACAAAAAAATCATAAAACATGATCTAATAAATAAATTTAATTATACAAGTATTAAAAATATACCAGAAATAAAACAAGTAACTTTAAATTTTGGATGTAAAAATTTTAATATTCAAAAATTTGCTACAACTCTTTTAGCTTTAGAAATAATTGCAGCTAAAAAAGGGAGATTAACAATCGCAAAAAATGCAAATTTATTAATAAAAATTCAAAAAGGTCAACCAGCTGGATGTAAAGTGACTTTAAAAAAAAAAGAAATATATTTTTTTTTTAATAAAATATTAATAGAAATTTTACCTAAAGTAAAAAACTTTACAGGATTTAAAATTCAAACACAAGCTTCTACTTTCTCGTTTCATATTTTAAGCAATGAAATAGTGTTGCAAGAATTTGAAAATCAATACCCTTTATTTGCTAATTTACCTCATTTAGATATTCACATTTTAACAAATGCAAAAAATTATAAAGAACTTATGTTTTTAATCAAATCAAATAAAATACCGATTTATCAAAAACAAAATTAAAGATAAGTGGTCGAGAGGTTTAAGGCGTTAGTTTTGAAAACTATTGTATTGTAAAAAATACCGTGGGTTCAAATCCCACCTTATCTTTTTATTTATATTTAATGGCTAAATAACATAACTGGCTAATGTGTTAGATTGCAAATCTTAAAATACTGGTTCAAGTCCAGTTTTAGCTTATACAAATTTTATATGTTACAAACTATAATAATTATAATTAAAGTTCTTGCTATTATAGTACCTGTACTTATTGCAGTAGCATTTTTTACTGTTGCAGAAAGAAAAATAATGGGAGCTATCCAAAGAAGGAGAGGTCCTAACGTTGTAGGTTTTATGGGTTTATTACAAGCTCTTGCAGATGGTTTAAAACTATTTGTTAAAGAAACAACTTTACCAAGTAATTCAAATCTTACGGTGTTTATAATTGCACCTATGTTATCTTTTATACTTAGTTTAATTAGTTGGTCAATAATACCCTTTTCAAATAAAATAGTCGCAGCAGATATAAATTTAGGGATTTTATACTTATTTTCAATTTCGTCTTTAAATGTGTATGGAATACTTTTAGCTGGTTGGTCAAGTAACTCGAAATATGCTTATTTAGGAGCTTTACGTTCAGCTGCTCAAATGATTTCTTACGAAATTTCTATTGGCTTTATTGTGCTAACAACAGTACTTTGTGCAGGATCTTTTAATTTAAGTACTATAGTACTAGCACAAACAAAAACTTATTATATAATACCATTATTTCCTATGTTTATTATATTTTACATTTCTATGCTTGCTGAAACTAACAGACATCCATTTGATTTACCAGAAGCTGAAGCTGAGTTAGTATCAGGTTATAATGTAGAATATTCAGCAATGACTTTTGCTTTATTTTTTTTAGCTGAATACTCAAACATGCTTTTAATGAGCACATTTGCAGCAATTTTATTTTTAGGAGGTTGGTTGCCTATTTTAAACATTATACCACTTTCTTTATTTCCTGGAAGTTTTTGGCTTAGTCTCAAAATTGCTTTAGGAGTTGTATTTTTTATTGTAACACGAGCAACATTACCTAGATATCGATATGATCAACTTATGCAGTTAGGTTGGAAATCATTTTTACCACTTTCTTTAAGTTTTATCATTTTAACTTCAAGTATTTTAGTTAGCTTTAACTGGCTACCAAATTAAAAAATTTTGAACGCTTTTTTAAAAATAGAATAATAAACTAAAATTTCATAACTAAAAATAATACTTATACTTAAAATAAGTTGACTTGAAACATCAGGAGGTGTTACAAAAGTTGAAAAAATCACGAAAAAATAATATAAAAATTTTCGAAAACGTTTAATTATTTCCAACGAATTTTTAAAATAATCAAACATTAAAATTAATAATACAAATATTTGAAAATATAAAACACAGATATAATAAAATGTAATATAAAAATTTAAATACTCACTTATTTTTGCTTCAAAATGTAAAGTTAATGATTTTAAAATGTCAAAATTTTGAAAACTTAAAAAAAAATTCCAACTAAAAGGAAATAAAATTTTATTAAAAATAATTACTGAAAATATATATATAAGTATACCAGTTTTAAAAATAAAAATTAAATACTTATACTCATATTTATACAAACCCAAAGAAATAAAAATTAATATATGATAAAAAAAATAAAAAAAAAAAGTTTGAGTTCCGAAAAAAAAAATTAACATAATATAAGCATAAAAAATTTCGGTAACCTCAGTAAATATAAAATAAAATATTTCTTCAGTATAAGATACAAAATCACTATTTTGTTTTGTTATTAAAAATAATAACACTTCTTTAAAAATATAACTTACTAAAACAACTGAAACCCAAGCCAGTACTAATAACAACAATCTATTTTTTATCTCTAAATAATAACTACGAATATTCATTTAAAATAATATAAGGAAAATAGTTCAGAGGTAGAACAGTGGTTTCCAAAACCAAAGGTCAGGGGTTCAATTCCCTTTTTTCCTGTTGTTTTTTAACAAGTAATTATTTACTTGTTTACCTATCTCTATTAACTTTTTCTTTAAACTAAAAAAATCTCCAAACAACAAAAAACATATTAATAATAATACCAAAATTTGACCAAATCCAATATTTCTCATTTAAAAAAATTATTTTTATATTGCATATAAATTTTAATAAAGGCTTATAGTTCAGTAGGTAGAACATACCGCTCATAACGGTACAGACGTAGGTTCGAATCCTGCTAAGCCTAAACAATTTTAAAATAAAAATGCAATTAAATTTAAAAAACTACCAAATTTTAAAAACAAAAAACTATTTAAAAAAAAACAATTTTTTATTATTCTCAATAGGCGCGAATCAAAACTCACAAAATTGGTTAACAATAGAACAAGGGTTAAATAAATTACAACTGAATTATTATAAAACTTATAATAATACAACTAAAAAAATAATAAAAAATTCTATATACAAAAATGCAATTCATCTTGTAAATAGTACTTTTTTTATTTTAAAACCCAACAAGCAAACTAAAATTCAAATAAAAAGTAACATCATGAATGTAATAAATTCAATATTTTTTTCTACTCTAGCAATAAAACTAAATAAAAAATTATATTTAATTTCACAGTCAAAAAACATAAATTCTTTTGATTATAAAAAAAATATGTCTTTAATGTATCAATTTTTAGTAACTAACTTAAAATTTTCTAATTGTGTTACTAGAAAAGAGCAATAAGTTTTTTTATCGAAACAATGTGATTTGAACACATGACCTTCTAGTCCCAAACTAGACGCGCTACCAGCCTACGCTATGTCTCGAGTTTTTACTTTTTTGATAAAATTCTTGTAATATAAATTTTTGAAGAGAGCAGGATTCGAACCTACGTTGAGAAACCTCAACAGATTTACAATCTGCCGCTTTTAACCACTCAGCCATCTCTCCTATAAAATTATCTTTTACGTAGTTGCTTTTTTTTTCTACACCCGTTAAAAGGGTAAGTCTGGTAACTTTTTACAAGTCTAACAAAAAATTTTTTTTTAATATTTTTAATAATCAAATACTTGTACGATCCTACATTTTTTAAATGTAACGCAATAGGTTTATTTTTTAAAACAGTAATTTTTAATTTTTTTAATTCTCTAAAAAAACGATTTAAAACTTGAAATCTGTTTTTTTTTTGTTTACCTTTAAATTCAACTAAACCAGCAGAATAACGAAATTTTAAATTACCTAAAGCATCTGTAATATATAAAAAAGTATTCACTGGAGAAAATGAAAAATTTATAGTAAAAATAACAACAGAACCTAATTTTTTTGAATTATAAAAAGATTTAGATGTTGTTATTAAAGAATTAAATTTTTTATGATTCTGTTTTTCATTTAACAAATTTTTTAGTTTTACAATTGAATTATTTGTTTTTTTAAAATAAAGACTCTTTTTTTTTAAACTGAAATTACTTAATAATATATTTTCTTTTCTATTTATATTGTTTTTCATATAATAATTAACTTTTAATATAAGATAAAAATATGATACTTAAATTCTTAAAGCCAACAACTCCGTCACAACGGAACTTAGTAAGATTAAACAGAAAACAGTTACGTAAAAAACCAATTATTAAAACTGAAATATCAGGATTAAAAAATTCATCTGGCAGAAACTTTTCTGGGAAAATAACTGTAAGACATCGAGGAAACGGCCATAAAAAAAATTATAGAAAAATAAATTTTTCCAGAACAATAAAATCAACTGGAATTGTTGTCAGTATTGAATACGATCCAAATAGAAACTCTAATATAGCTGCTATATACGATTTTACAAAAAACTTTTTTTTCTATATTTTAGCACCAAAAAAACTGAATGTTGGAAATATAGTAGAATCAGGATTTGACGCTGAATTTAATACTGGTAACGCTATGCCAATTTCTAGAATACCTGAAGGTAGTTTTATTCATAACGTTGGTCATGATATTAAAAAAAAAACTCATTTAACACGAGCAGCCGGAACTTTTGCAGTACTAAAAGAAAAAACATCTAATTATGCAAGAGTGAAATTAAGTTCAAAACAGGAAAAACTTATTCCACTTCAATGTTATGCAACTCTTGGGGTTCTTTCTAATGAATCATATTTTTTAACAAGATTAGGAAAAGCTGGACATTCTCGATGGTTGAATAAACGACCGAAAGTAAGAGGTGTTGCAATGAACCCTGTAGATCATCCTCATGGGGGTGGTGAAGGTAAAAAATCTGGGAAAGGATTTTCACCTTGGGGTCGGCCTAACAAAAAAAGTTCTAAAAAAAAATAAACTTAAATTTTTGATCTTAATAATATAAAATGAAACGATCTAAATGGAAAGGGGTTTATTATGCAAAACCCGACGACTATAAAGAAATAACAGCATCTCAAACAAAAATCTCAAGAAATTCATCAATAATTCCTAAATTTATAGGACAAACCTTTAAAGTACACACAGGAAAAAATTTTAAAGAAGTTACCGTTACAAAAGAAATGCTGGGACATAAATTTGGTGAATTTTCTAAAACTCGAGCTAATTTTGAATTTAAAAAAAAGAAGAAGAAAAAAAAATAATAATATGGATAATCAATACTGGAAACATAAATATTTTGAAAAAAATTCCCACGAACTACATACAAACATTTTTAGAAGTTTAGAAATAGAACAATATCTTAAAAAAGTGCTTAAAAATTATGGTTTTAATTTACATAATCATAAACTTAATTTTTCTAGCTTTGTTATAAATATTTTTTTATCAATATATAAAAATAAAACAGAACGAAAAAATATAACTAACAAAAAAACTGTATTGAAAAATAAATTACTTGACTTAAACAAAAAAATTAAAAATTATTACAAAAAAAAATCTATAAATAATTCACCAACAAAAATAAAATATATAAAAACTTTAAAGTTATATAAAAATTGTTTATTAAAATTTCAAAAAAATAATGAAACAAAAAAATTCAATAACATTTCAAAAAAAATAACTGAAAGTTTAAACTTATTTATTAAAAATAAATACAATCTAGTTTTAACAATAAAAGAAATAAATTTTGTAAATTTAAAAACAGAACAAACTTTAATAAATTTTCGTAAATTTGAAAAAGCTCCTTTTTTTATAGAAGGAAGTACACTTTTAACACCTATGGTAACGCATAAAAATTCAGCAAAATTACTTAGTGACTTTATTGCTTTACAACTTAGAACAAAACGACATAATTTTTTTCTCAATTTTTTAAAAGAAAGTTTAAACTTTATAATTAATCAAAAGTTTTCAAAAATAAAAGGTATAAAAATTATCATAAAAGGAAGATTAAATAATGCTGCAAGATCAAGACATTATGTAATAAAACTAGGTAAAATATCGTTAATAAAAATAAAATCAAAAATAAATTATTCTGAATCAGTAGCTTTTACATCAAATGGAACTTTAGGAATAAAAGTTTGGATTAATGAAAAAATTTAAATAAAAAATAAATGTTTTTACAACCAAAAAAAACGAAATATAAAAAATTAAAAAAAGGAAAACTATCTAAATTAGATTTTAAAAAAAATAAACTTAAATTCGGAACAGTTGGATTAAAAGCTGTTAATTCAGCAATAATAAGTGCTCGACAAATAGAAGCTTCTAGACAAGCTATTTCACGAAAAATAAAAAAAAAAGGAAAAATTTGGATAAGAATTTTTCCTGATTTTCCTGTTACAGCAAAACCAATTTCATCTAGAATGGGGAAAGGAAAAGGAGCTTTATCACATTGGGGTGTAAAAATAAAAGGTGGTACCGTAATATTTGAAATATGTGGTGTAAAAGACCCCAAAATAGTAAAAACTGCTTTAAAAACAGGAAGTGCTAAATTACCATTAAAAACAAAAATATTAAAAATGTAAGACAATTTCTTAGACATACAATTTAAAATGACTAAAAAAATATATTAAATAGAATGGTTAACTTAAACAAAAAGCTGCTGCTTTGTAACCGTCCGAAAAATACCTTAAACCAAAAAATTACTTAGGTTTTTATGGAATTACAAGCAGCAAAATATATAGGAGCAGGATTAGCAACAATTGGTCTAGCAGGAGCTGGAGTTGGAATTGGAACAGTATTCGGCGCACTAGTAATAGGAATCTCTAGAAATCCATCATTAAAAGATGAACTTTTTAAAATGGCTATTTTAGGATTTGCGTTAACTGAAGCAATTGCTCTATTCGCATTAATGATTGTTTTCTTATTTCTTTTCGCACTATAATTTATTTATAGTACAAAAAATAGAATTCAATACAAAAGAGTACGTAGCTCAGTAGGTAGAGCATTGGACTTTTAATCCACAGGTCCCGGGTTCAAATCCCGGTGTACTCAAAAAAAAATTTTATGTTAACTTTAAACATAGGTTACGTTTTAAAATTAACAACTCTGATATTCTGTGCTGGTGCACTTGGGTTAATTTTAAATAGAAAAAATATTTTAGTTGCCATTATGTGTATTGAGTTATTATTGTTAGCAGTAAATTTTAATTTTATAGCTTTTTCTATTTATTTAGACGATATCTTTGGTTCTGTTTTTGTTTTATTTGTTTTAACTATTGCAGCTTCTGAATCTGCTTTAGGATTAGCAATTTTAACTGTATATTATAAATTAAAAAATTCGATATTATTAGAACCTATAAAAAACAATAAATTTAAAATTTAACTAATATTTTTCGAAAAAGACGGGACTTGAACCCGCAGTCTCCAACGTGACAGGTTGGCGCTTTAACCAATTAAGCTACATTTTCATTTATTGTTTTTTATAAATTAATTAAATAAGCCAGAGAAGTGTAACGGTTACATGTCAGTCTCATAATCTGAAGATAGTAGGTTCGATTCCTATTTCTGGTATTTTTTTAATTATTAATCAAAATTTTGGAATATAGCCAAATGGCAAGGCGTTCGTTTTTGGTACGAGTATTTAAAGGTTCGATTCCTTTTATTCCAAAACTGTGTATTTCATTTTTCCTAATTTCATATAGAGTTAAAAATTTTGTTAAATATTTTTTTATAGAAATTTTTTTAACAAAATTTTTAACTCTATATGATAAAATAAAGGTAAAAAAATTTTATTAAATATATATTTTGATAGCTCAGTAGGTAGAGCAAATGGCTGTTAACCATTTGGACGTAGGTTCGAATCCTACTCAAAGTGATATATAAATTATAAAAAATTAGTAAATTTATCAGAATTTATATTTTAGAAGAATGGCTGAGTGGCTTAAAGCGAAGATCTGCTAAATCTTTATATAAAAAAAATTTATATCGAGGGTTCAAATCCCTCTTCTTCTATAATAAAATATTTTATTTTTTTAAATGTCCTTATCGTCTAGTGGTTAGGACCCCGTCCTTTCACGACGGTAACATGGGTTCAAATCCCATTAAGGATAAAAAATTTTAAATGTTAAATTCTTTAAATAAAATAGATAATAGTATACTATTTAATGTAAAACGTTTATCACCTTTAAATTTAAAACGTTCAAATAATAATTATTTATTTGCTTTTGTATCAAATCACTTAATTTATTACCCTACTCCAGTTAGTTTAACATATGCATGGAGTTTTGGGTTTTTAGCTGGTATGTGTTTATTAACTCAAATGATTTCAGGTATTTTTTTAGCAATGCACTATACACCACATATAGACTTAGCTTTTAGCAGTGTAGAATATATAATGCGAGATGTTCCAAATGGATGGTTTCTTAGATATGTTCATGCTAATGGGGCATCTATGTTTTTCATAGTAGTATATTCTCATATTTTTAGAGGTTTATATTATGGATCTTATATGAAACCACGAGAACTTCTTTGGTGTTCCGGAGTAATTTTATTTGTTTTAATGATGGCTACTGCATTTACGGGTTATGTTCTTCCTTGGGGACAGATGAGCTTTTGGGGAGCTACTGTAATTACTAGTATGTTTACTGTTATTCCTATCGCTGGAAAAGCTATTGTAGAATGGTTATGGGGAGGTTTTACTGTAAATAATCCAACACTAAATAGATTTTTTAGTATTCATTTTATTTTACCTTTTTTAATTGCAGGTGTTACATTAATTCACCTAGCATTATTACACAAAGATGGTTCAAATAATCCTATTGGTTCTGATGCTGGGATTGATGATGTTCCATTTTATCCTTATTTTGTATCAAAAGATATGTTTGCGTTTTTTTGTTTCTTATTTTTTTTTGGTATTTTTGTTTTTTACTTCCCAAATGTTTTAAATCATCCAGATAATTGTATTCCAGCAGATCCTATGGAAACTCCTGCACATGTTGTACCTGAATGGTATTTTTTACCATTTTATGCTATTTTAAGATCAATTCCTAATAAAGCTGGAGGAATTATTACAATGGGTGGTGCAATTGCTGTTTTATTTTTAATTCCATTCAATAATACTTCTAACATAAGAAATAGTACTTACAGACCTATTTTTAAAATATGTTATTGGGTTTTAATTGCTTCTTGGATTGTATTAACTTGGATTGGTCAATGTCCAGTTGAAGATATTTTTGCCTTTGTTGGAGTTATTTGTACAATTTATTACTATGCTTTTTTTATTGTATTAGTTCCACTTGTAGGGAAAATTGAATCTGCTTTTGCTCATTATCAAATAAAAGATTAAAAATTTTATTTTTTATACTTAATTTTTTAAATAAGATTTTAATATATCATTTTAAAAAAAAATGTATTTAATTATTATATTTTTAACTTTAATAAGTTCTTTGTCTGTTGGATTTTTTGGTAGATTTTTTGGGTTTTATGGTTCTGCTCTTCTAGCAACTAGTTGTTTGATTCTAGCATTTTTAGTTTCAGTTTTTATTTTTTATGAAGTTGCTTTTATAGGTTGTTTTTCTTACATTAAACTTATTTCATGGATGAGTTCAGAAACTTTAAATGTTGATTGGGGTTTTATGTTTGACAGTATAACATCTGTAATGTGTTGTGTTGTTACTTTCATTTCTTGTTTAGTTCATTTATATTCAACTGAATATATGTCACATGATCCCCATTTACCTAGATTTATGTCATATTTATCTTTATTTACTTTTTTTATGCTTATTTTAGTAACAGCAGATAATTTTATTCAAATGTTTGTTGGTTGGGAAGGTGTTGGTTTATGTTCTTATTTATTAATTAATTTTTGGTTTATTAGAATTCAAGCTAATAAAGCAGCTATAAAAGCTATGATAATGAATAGAATTGGTGATTTTAGTCTAATTATTGGAATTATTATTATTTTTATTTATTATAAATCTGTTGATTATGCTACAGTAGCAGCATTAACTCCTTTTTTAAAAACAGATATAATTAATTTTTTAAATTTAAACATTAATTTATTAACGATTGTTGGAATTTTTTTATTTATTGGAGCTGTTGGTAAATCAGCTCAACTTGGATTACATACTTGGTTGCCTGACGCCATGGAGGGTTTAAAGGTTTAATAAGAGGGCTCTCCTTAAATCTCACTATATGCTGGAATATCTTAAAATAACTTGGTTTACTCAAAATAATAATTTGTTTGAAAAAATTCAAATAATAATGAGACAATCAGCAGGAAACCAAAGATTAAATTGTAAAGATAATCAAGTAGGTTCCTCAGAGACTGTACGTGAGACATTAAAATTAAATGATTTGTATTTTTAAATATTAGTTTATTGGTTTTACTGAAAGTGATTGTTTGTTTATTGTTAATAAAAACGGTTATTTAGAATTTAAAATAACTCAATCAAGTAGTGATTCACAATTTTTGTTTTATATAAAAAAGTATTAGGTTTGGTTCAGTTTCTATTCAAAATAAAACTTCCAAAACTCACCATTTTCGAGTTAGAGACAAAAAAAGTCTTTTAACATGGATTTACATTTTTAGTGACAAATTTATTATAACAGAAAAACAAAATAATAGATTTGAAAAATGGGTTAATGCTTTTAAATTTAATAGCAATAAAACAAAAAAACATAATGATTATTTAAACTTGATTAAGTTTATAAATTATTTATTACAAAGAAACATTTTACTTATAAAATTGTTTAATACAAATTCAAAATTTAATAAAAAAAATCAATAATTAATTTTAATGAATATATAGTCCCATAAATTATGAGAATAATTTTTAATATTTTTTCTTAAGAAAAAATATTTACACACTTTCGCCTACTCCTGTTTCTGCTTTAATTCATGCTGCTACAATGGTTACAGCAGGAGTTTTTTTACTTGCAAGAAGTTCTTTTATTTACGAATATTCTTATAATGTTTTAGGATATATTTCAATAGTAGGAGCTCTTACAGCATTTTGTGCATCAACAATTGGTTTAGTTCAAAATGATTTAAAACGAGTTATTGCATATTCAACATGTAGTCAATTAGGATATATGGTATTTGCTTGTGGCTTATCTAATTATTCAGTAGGTATTTTCCACTTATCAAATCATGCTTTTTTTAAAGCTTTGTTATTTTTGAGTGCTGGATCAATAATTCATGCTGTAAATGATGAACAAGATATGAGAAAAATGGGAGGTTTAAAAAATTTACTTCCATTTACTTATAATATGGTTGTTATAGGTTCACTAGCATTAATAGGTTTTCCATTTTTAACTGGTTTTTATTCGAAAGATTTAATTTTAGAACTAGCATTTAGTAAATTTTCATCGTTCGGTTACTTTTGTTATTTTTTAGGTACTTTTGGTGCTTTTTTTACTGCATTTTATTCTACAAGATTACTTTGTTTAACATTTTTAACACAACCAGCAGGTCATAAACATGTTATTCCTTATGCTGCAGATGTTCCAAATGCCATTACTTTAGTTTTAGGAATTTTAGCAATTCCAAGTATTTTTGTAGGTTTTTATAGTAAAGATATGATTGTTGGAATGGGAACAGAGTTTTTTGGAACTGCAATTTATATTCCTTTTGATAACACTAATATTTTCGATGCTGAATTTATTAGTCACTTTTTTAAACTATTACCTGTATGTTTAAGTTTATTTGGTGCGACTTTATCATTTATTTTGTATATGTTTCAATATAAATTATTATTTTCTATAAAAACTTCTTTTATAGGAAAAAAAATTTATAATTTTTTTAATAGAAAATGGTTTTTTGATAAAATTTATAATGAATATTTCGGTCAATTTTTTTTTAAATTTGGTTATTCTGTTAGTTATAAATTTGTTGATCGAGGTATTTTTGAATTATTAGGTCCTACAGGATTATCATTTTCTATTACAAAAACAGCATCTGAATTGTATAGATTACAAAGTGGATATTTATATCATTATACTTATAGTATATTAGTTAGTTTAACATCTTTATTAATTTTTAGAGAATTATGGTTATTCTTTAATTTTTATTTAGATTATAAAATTATTTTATTATTTTTTGTTACTATTTTTTTTCTAAAAAATTTTAAAAAATAATAATCAGAGAAGTGTAATGGTTACATATCAGTCTCATAATCTGAAGTTAGTAGGTTCGATTCCTGCCTCTGGTAATAATAAATAGACATAAAATTTATAAAGTTAAATTAAAAAGTAATTAACTCAATTGGTAGAGTGTCTCGCTTACAACGAGAAAGTTAATGGTTCAAATCCATTATTGCTTATGATGTATTTTTTGATAAAATTTAAAACTTAAATTTATAGGCGAGTATAACTCAGTTGGTTAGAGTGTTAGGTTGTGGTTCTAAAAGTCGCAGGTTCAAATCCTGTTATTCGCCTTATAATTATGTTACTGTTAAAAAATTTATTTAAACATTAAATGGATACCTAAACATTAAAAGTCAGAAACGGACGTTTTTAAAACGAAATTGTTAAAATATCTTTAAGTTTAATTTTCCGTTATCGAAAAATCGAACTTTATTTAAATAAAGTGTATTTTTAAAATACAAAAAACTTAGTGAATTGAATCATCTAAGTAACTAAGGAATAAAATCAACCGAGAACGCTGAGAGTAGTGGCGAGCGAAATTAGCACAAGACTTAAAATTTTTAAAAGTTTTATTAGAATAAATTAAAAGCCAAAGAAGGATACTTGATAAAAGTAGCCCTGTATAATAAAACTTAAAATTTTAATATAAGTAAAACGATACAAGTCATGTGTTGTTTAAATATTGGGGGACCATCCTCAAAGTCTAAAACTTTTAATGATTGATAGTAAATTAGTACCGTGAGGGAAAGGTGAAATAAATTGAAAATTGAAATTTAATGTTGACAAGCAATTAAAGCTTTTTAAAGTAATAATGTACCTTTTGCATAATGGACCAATAAGTTTATTTTAGAAGCGAGCTTAAATTATAAAACTATGTAGGCGAAAAAAAATTAAGTATTAAATAAAATGCGTTTTAGTTTTTAAAATAAAACCCGAAACTAAGTGATCTAACCATGAACAGGTTGAAATTTAAATTTCGATTTAATGAAGGACCGAACTCGTGTATGTGGAAAAATACTGAAATGATTTGTGGTTAGGAGTGAAAGGCTAATCAAACTTAGAGATAGCTGGTTTTCTGCGAAATCTATTTTAGTAGAGCGTTTAAAATTGCTTTATTTTGGGGTAGAGCTCTCAATAAGTTATGGGGATGAAAATCTTACTGACCTTAAGGAAACTTCGAATACAAAAAAAAGATTTTAAACAGACAAACTATGAGTGCTAAGATTCATAGTTGAGAGGGAAACAGCCCAGACTATTAGTTAAGGTCCTAAAAAGCAATTAAGTGTAAAAAATGTGAAAAAATGATAACAGTCGATAGGTAGGCTTAGAAGCAGCCATCCTTTAAAGAAAGCGTAACAGCTCATTGATAGAGTTTTTTTGCATTGTAAATGTAGAGGGACTTAAATTGCTTACCGAAACTATAGATTTTTAAAAATAAAATTTTATTTTTAAAAATGGTAGCAGAACGTTCTGTAAATTAAAGAAAATTTATGGTTACATAAATTGGAGAAATCAGAAGCGACAATATTGGTATGAGTAGCGATTAACAATGTGAAAAACATTGTCACCTTAAGTTCTAGGTTTCCAAAATAAAGGCTAATCCTATTTGGATATAATCGGTCTCTAAGAAGATAACGAAAGTTTAATTTTATGAGAAAAAAGAAAAAATCTTTTTTTATTTTTTAAGTGACAAAATATAAATAGAATTTTTATTTTATGGAAAAAAATAAATGTTTTATAGTATTTTCAGGAAATAGCTTAAAAAATTTTAAAAACCGTACCTAATCCGACACAGGTGAACTAGTTTAGTAAATTAAGGTGTTTGAGAGAATTATGTTGAAGGAACTCGGCAAAATGACTCCGTAACTTCGGAATAAGGAGTGACTTTTCAAGGGCAACCTTAAAAAGTTGTCACAAAATCGGGAGCAGCGACTGTTTAATAAAAACACAGGTTTCTGCTAATTCGTAAGAAGATGTATTGAAACTGACGCCTGCCCAGTGCTGCAAGATTAAAGGAAAATGTTTTTAGCTTTTTCCCTAAACCCCAGTAAACGGCGGCTGTAACTCTGACGGTCCTAAGGTAGCAAAATTCCTTGGCATTTAATTGGTGTCCTGCATGAATGGCGTAACGACTGCTCCGCTGTCTCCAACATAAACTCAGTGAAATTGAATTTTCCGTGAAGATGCGGAATACTTACGGCTAGACGGAAAGACCCCGTGCACCTTTACTATAATTATGTATTGTACTAAAAATTTTTGTGTGTAGAATAAGTGGAAAAGTTGTATTTTTACTTAAAAGGTAAAAAAGTATGTTTGCGCTAGCAAGTTATATTACCAACGCTATGTGAAATACCACTCTCAAAAGTTTTTAGTACTTATTATTTTTAGACAGTTTGTAATTGTTAGTTTGACTGGGGCGGTCGCCTCCTAAAGAGTAACGGAGGCGTACATAAGGTAAGTTTGAATTGAAATACATCAATTTGTATGCGTAATAGTAAAATATTTGCCTGACTGTAAGATTGACAAATCAAACAGGGACGAAAGTCGGTTATAGTGATCCGGTGATTCTGAATGGAAAAGGTCATCGCTCAACGAATAAAAGGTACGCCGGGGATAACAGGCTAATCACCCCCTAGAGACCCTATCGACGGGGTGGTTTGGCACCTCGATGTTGGATTATCGCATCCTGGAGCTGTAACTGGTTCCAAGGGTTTGGCTGTTCGCCAAGAAAGGCGGTACATGATCTGAGTTTAGAACGTTGTGAAACAGTTTGGTCCCTATCTACCGTAAGTGTGAAAAATTGAAAGGAGTAGACCTTAGTACGAGAGGACCGGGAAAAACGAATCCATTGTTTATCGATTGTCAGACCATTAGCATTGTCGAGTAGCTACATTCGTAATAAATAATTGCTGAAAGCATCTAAGCAAGAAATTAACCTTAAAACTAATTTTTTAAAAAATGTAGTAGATGACTACATGAATAGGCTTAATGTGTTAGAATTGTAAGATTTTTAGCAAATAAGTACTAAAAAATAATTTAGAAGAAATTTTTTAACATTTTTTGTATTTTATAATATTTATTAAAATTAATTTAGATTTTAATTCAAAATAATTAAATATAGTTATTATTATACAGTTTTTATTAAAATTTTATGAGTTTGATCCTGGCTCAGAATGAACGCTAATAGTATGCTTTATACATGCAAGTTTAACGAAAATTTATTTTTCGTGGCGCACGGGTGAGTAGTGATGTAGAATGTTACTTTTTAGTTGAGAATAAGTGTTTAATAGCATAAATTCTGAATAATTAATAAAAGTTAAATTACTGTTAATAGTAATTTTTCTGCTAAAAGATAGGTCTGCGTAAGATTAGGTAGTTGGTAATTTTTAATAGCTTACCAAGCCTATGATCTTTAGTTGGTCTTAGAGGATGAACAACCACACTGGAACTGAAATAAGGTCCAGGCTAATTTTTTGGCCAGCAGTAAGGAATATTGGACAATGAACGAAAGTTTGATCCAGCAATACTATAAGAATGATGACAACTGATATTGGTTGTAAAGTTCTTTCGTTAAAAATGATAATGACATTATTTAAAGAAGTAGTCCCGGCTAATACTCGTGCCAGCAGCCGCGGTAAAACGAGGGGGACGAGCGTTATTCATCATGACTGGGCGTAAAAGGTTCGTAGACGGTAAAGTAAGTTTCTTGTTAAAGATTAAAGCCTAACTTTTAAACAGCTTGTAAATACTGCTTTACTTGAGTTTTAATACGGGAGAATAGAATTTTATTTGTAAGGTTAAAATCTAACTATAAATAAAGGAATGCTAGCAGCGGAGGCGATTCTCTAGTAAAAACTGACGTTGAGGAACGAAAGTATGGGTAGCAAACAGGATTAGAAACCCTGGTAGTCCATACTGTCAATCATGAATGCTGTAATTTAATGGTAATTTATAAACAAATTACTTTAGATTTTTAAGCTAACGCCATAAGCATTCCGCCTGAGAAGTACGATCGCAAGGTTGGAACTCAAAGGAATTGACGGGGGCCTAAAACTAGTGGTGGGGTATGTGGTTTAATGCGATAATCCGCGCAAAATCTTACCAATTTTTGACATGAGAAAAGATTTATTTTTTATAAAAAAAGTAATAAAATAAAATTTTCCACAGGTGTTGCACGACTGTCATCAGCTCGTGTCGTGAGATTTTTGGTTAAGTCCTTTAACGGGCGTAACTCTTATCTTTAGTATAATAATTTACGATTTTTAAAAATTAACTTAATTTTAAAATCGCTTTAAAGATACAGTCAATGATAAATTGAAAGAAGGTGAGAACTAAGCCAAGTCAATGTGACCCTTATAAATTGGGCTACACACGTGCTACAATGAAAACTACAGAAAGTTACAAAAATTTTGAGTAAATCTTTAAAAGTTTTCCCAGTTCGGATTGTAAACTGAAACTCGTTTACATAAAGTTGGAATCACTAGTAATCGCAAATCAGCATGTTGCGGTGAACATGTAAATTGGCCTTGTACACACCGCCCGTCACATGCAGAAAGTTAGTTTCACTTGAAGGTTAAATAATAAAAAATATTGAGCCTATTGAGAAATTAGTAATTTGGATGAAGTCGTAACAAGGTAGTAGTACGGGAACGTGTTGCTGGAATATCATGAAAACCTAAGGTTCAAATCCTTTTTTCATGTTTGAAAATAATAATAAATTTACCTGAAACCATTTACGAACTCAAGTGTAAATTATAAATGTGCTAAAAACTTATAAATACTGAGTTTTTTGGGAATTTTAATTTTTTTTAGTATGTTTTCAATTTTAAATAAAAATGATAAATGTATTGTCATATTTTTTTTTCACTTTATTATGCGTTAGTTCTTTATGTGTAGTTTTACTTCAGAATACTTTTTTTGCATTGCTATTTTTAATTTTAAGTTTTTTGTTAACTTCTGTTATTTTATTTTTTTTAGAATGTGAATTTTTAGCATTAATTCTTATAATTATTTATGTCGGTGCAGTTGCAGTTTTATTGTTATTTGTGTTAATGATGTTAGAAACAAAATTAAAAAATTTATCTAAAAATATAATACTTTATTTTCCTTTTGGAGTTTTTATAAATGGAGTTTTTTTTTTTGAGCTTGCAAATTTAATTTCTAAAAGTTTTAATGAGAATCTTTATTCCAATAGTTTTTCATTTAATAGTTACTTAAATTGGTATAATGTACTTGATTCATTAACAGATTTAGAAGTTTATGGACAACTTTTATATACTCAATTTGTATTACAAGTTTTAATCGTTGGTTTAATTTTATTTCTTGCTTTAGTAGGTGTTATTTTTTTAACAACAAAGCCTATATATAAAAGTTATAAAAGTCAAACTTCATTTTGTCAATTGTCTAGAAGTTATTTAGAGCAAAACTCTAATCAAATACTATTATAAAAAATACATAGTTAAAAAAATGTTAAATTTGTTAAGTAATATTGCAAATTTGTTTAAAAACTTTGCAAATTTATTATTAAAAACTTATCAGTCCGTTATGTTTTGTTATTTTAATACTGTAAAAAAAAATATGATTTATTTAAATAATATTTTTAATTTTTTATTGTCAAGTACTTTTACAATTGATTTATCTGGTTTAGAAGGATTATTTTTAAATCAAATGTTATCATCTGTAGAATATATAAAAGTACAAGAATTAACTTTTTTATCTGAGTATTTTTTAATTACAGCTTTGTTTTGTTTAACTTTATTTGCATTATTTTCTTTAAAATTAGTCGTTGACGAAGAACATTTTTTAATTAAATTTCAGTATAATAATCAGTTAACTTTTTTATTAATTTTTGTTTTAAGTTGCTATTTAATTTTAGTATATCAACAAATGAATATATCTTTATTAGCATTAACTAGTTTTAATGATACAATTTATAATGATCAATTGTCGTTTATTTCTAAATTAATTATTGGAGTATCTAGTATTTTATATTTAATTTTTATTACTCAATATTTGAAAGATCAAAAATTAAGTAACTTTGAGTATTATATTATTTTACTTACTTCAATTTTTGGTTTTTTTTTACTTTGTGGTGCAAATGATTTAATAACTGCTTATTTAGCAATAGAATTACAAGGTCTAGCTTTTTACGTTTTAGCATCTTTTAAAAAATCATCTAACTTTTCAATTGAAAGCGGAGTAAAATATTTTGTGTTAGGATCTTTATCTACTGCTTTATTTTTATTAGGAGTAACTTTTATTTATGGCCTTAGTGGAAGTGTTATACTAACTGATTATAAAGATTTTTTTATATGGATTTTTTCAACAAATAGTTTTTTTTTATCTTTCGATTCTATATATAAAGCTTTAGAAATTTTTCAAGAAAAAACTGATGTAGCAAATGATAATTATATTTCAAATTTACAAATTATTTCAGATAAATTAGATTTATTGAAAAAAAAAGTTTTTTTTTTAGCTTTTGATACAGAATTTTTTAAACCTATATTAAATGATTTTAATACACAAACTGAAAGTTTGAATCAAATAGAATTTTGTAAAAATATTTCAGTTAAAATGGGTGAAACATTTAATCAGATCGATTCTACTTCAATTTTAGGTTATCAAGATTTTACAAATAATATAGATTTTTTTAAAACTAATATTTTAGCAGTATTTTCTCATAATGATTTTTTAATTGAAAATATAACTGAAAATGCTTTAATTGATTTAATATATGTATCTCCAGAAAATCAATTAATTGAATATGAAAGTTTTGTACAATTAAAAAATAATTCAGTAGAAGCTAGTTTTTATGAAATTGCTGATTTAAATCCAAGTTTATCGGTAGAAAAATTATCTTCTTATCTTTCTCAAGTTGATAGTACTGTTAGTCTTAATTCTTACTTAAACTTTATGCAAAATTATGAAATTTTATGTTTATTAGAACAGAAAATAGATTCAGGAGATAGTTTAGAAAAAAAATTACCTGAATTTACAATATTGTCAAGTAATAATTTATTAACAAGCGACTCCAAGTCATATCTATTTGCTATTTTTAATATTGTTAATAATAGTAATTTTTTTCTAGAGCCTTCAAATTTAAATAGTTTAAAATATCAATTTATGTTTGATTTTAGTTTTGCTGTATCTGGAATGATAATTATTATTTTGGCTTTATTTTTTAAATTAGCATTAGCACCTTTTCACTTATGGGCTCCAGATGTTTATGAAGGTTCACCATCAAGTTCAACTTTTTTTTTCATGGTAATTTCAAAATTTAGTATTTTTGTATTTTTATTAAGAATTTGTTATTTAAGTTTTTATAGTCTAATTTCTTATTGGCAGTTTTATTCTTTAATTGTTGCAACTATTAGTATTTTTATTGGTGCTGTTGCAGGTTTAAAACAACGTCGATTAAAAAGTTTATTAACATATAGTTCCATTAATAATATGGGTTTTGTTCTATTAGCTTTTAGTGTTGGAAGTTTTGAAGGAATTCAAGTTAAATTTTACTATTTAATTGTTTATATGATAGCAAGTTTATGCATATGGTCCATAATTTTAAATCTAAAATTAAAAAAAAAATTTTATTCTGAAAAACAGAATCGAGATTTAGGAGATTTAGCATTGTTACAAGAATCCAATAATGTAGTTGCTCAAAGTTTAGCTATTACTTTATTTACATTAGCAGGATTGCCTCCTATGGTAGGTTTTCTTGCTAAAATGGGAGTATTTAAAGCTTTAACTGGAGTTTCTATATATTTTTTTTCAGTTGTCAATATATTGTTTAGTGTAGTTTCGACTTTTTACTATTTAAGAATTGTTAAAATAATATTTTTTGAAAATATTTTAATAGGAAATTTATATGAAACTATAAGTACTAAAAAAACATTTTTAATAAACTTATTAACTTTTTTTTTAGTATTTTTATTTATAAGTCCAATGTTTTTATATCTTTATTCTTATAAAATAACTTTATTTTTAAATAAAGCGTTTTACTAAAAAAAAATAAATTTATAAAGTGTTTTGCAAATAACTTTTGGTTTGTTTTTATTTAAAAACAAGCTTGGCCTGACACTAAAAAAGATTGGTCGAAATAAAAATAAAATAATTATTTTTATAGCATGTTTAATAAAAGATATATTCAAAAAAGTAATTTTAACTTATCATCTTTTTTTTAATTTGTGATGCTCCTGATTTTTTCAAACAAAAAGTTTTACATAAACGTACTTATTCGTCTACTAAAAAACCTTTTGCAGATCCAATATCATTATTAGGCATGTTTAGCAAAACAGCTTCAGATGTTACAGCATTTGCATGCACCACTCCTAGTGCAATGTATCCTGATATTAATTTACAAAGTTACATTGCGAGTTTTGTTTAAGGCAACCTTCTATGATTTAACTGCTCCAATACTTTGGCAATTATTATTATATTTTTGTACAACTATTTTAGTAGGTTATGGTTTGTATAGTGCAATTTCACATGCAACTGAAATATATCAAATTATTCAGTTTTATAAACAAATAGCATCAAGTCCAGAAATTGTTATTATTTTTAATGAGAAATTTGAAATCATTTTAATAGGGATTCCGCGATTAAAATTTCAAATTTGACTCATGGTCTTATGTCTTCAGATGAATGTCAATTAATAGTGAAATTTTTAATTATAAAAATATGAAAGTATTTTATACAATATGGAAATTGTCTTAGAACAAAAATAAAAAATATGAAAATAAATATAAATAATGATAATCAAGTTAAAAATCTTGATAATAAATTAACTTTAATTAATTACTTAATAAATAAAGGAATAACAATACCTTATTTTTGTTATCACAATGATTTATCAATAGCGGGTAACTGTCGAGCTTGTTTAGTTGAATTAGAAAATTCACCAAAGCCTGTGGTTTCTTGTGGTTTAAATGCAAAATCTTGTCTTATGAACAATAAAGTTTATTATGATAGTGTACTTCTAAAAAAAGCTAGAGAAAATATATTAGAATTTCTTTTATTAAATCACCCAGTGGATTGTCCGATTTGTGATCAAGGAGGTGAATGTGACCTACAAGAGCAATCTTTATTTTTTGGTTTTACAAAAAAACGGTTTTACAAATTTAAACGAGCAGTTGTTGATAAGGATTTAGGTCCTATTGTTAAAACAGTTATGACTCGATGTATCCATTGTACTCGATGCGTCAGATTTGCATCTGAAATTGCTGGAGTTGAAAGCTTAGGAGTTTTTAGTAGAGGTGTGAGTAGTGAAATAGGAACTTATGTAGATAAAGTTTTTTTATCTGAGTTGTCGGGTAATGTTATTGATTTGTGTCCTGTAGGTTATTTAAATAATTCAAAACAAAATAACGAAAAAAACAACATATGAAAAAAGTTAAGTTATATAAAAAAAGTTTCAAAACTTTTTTAATCATCCTTTAGTATATTTTTTTTGTTTAATATGTGCGATGCCCCTCTGGTTTTTGTCAAATAGAATTTTACAATCTTATAAGTTACATTATGCATAAAAAAATTTATTTAAAAAAAAGTAAAAACATATGTAGTTAAAAATAAATACTTTTTAAACCGCGACATTTAAAAATAAAACAAACTTTGGTTTTAAGGTGTTTTTTAAAAAACCAAAAGTTATATATTTTTTTGCTACTTTTATTAGAATTCCTACTATTTTATTTTTAAAAGATCCATTAACAAATATTTTAGAATTTTTTAAGTAAATATTCGATAAATAAGAGTTTAAATCTCATAAAAAAAATTATAAAAAATGTTTGAAAATTTATTAATTTATATTTTAATTTTACCTCTTATAGGATCAGTTTTATTATTATTTATATCTTCCAGTAACTCTAAATTATTAAAACTTACTGCTCTAAATTTTTCAAGTTTACCGTTTCTTGGTTCCTTATTAGTTTGGGCTTATTTTAAACAATCTATTGGACAATTTCAGTTTGTAACTAAAATTTATTGGATGTCTAATTTAAATTTAAATATAACATTAGGAATTGATGGAATTTCTTTATTTTTTTTATTATTAACCACTATGCTTATTCCAATTTGTATATTACTTAGTTGGAGTAGTGTAAAAAAAGATTTAAAAGAATATTTAATAGCTTTTTTATTATTAGAGTTTTTTTTAATTGGTGTTTTCTGTATTTTAGATCTTTTATTATTTTACATTTTTTTTGAAAGTGTTTTAATACCAATGTTTTTAATTGTTGGTGTGTGGGGTTCTAGAGAAAGAAAAATTCTTGCTTCTTATTATTTTTTTCTATATACTTTATTAGGTTCGGTTATTATGTTATTATCGATTTTATATATTTACTATCAAGTAGGAACCACTGATTACGAAATGTTATTAGGATTTTCATTTTCAGAATTAGAACAAAAATTTTTGTGGTTTGCTTTTTTTTTAGCATTTGCAGGTAAAGTTCCTATGGTTCCAGTACATCTTTGGTTACCAGAAGCTCATGTTGAAGCACCGACAGCTGGTTCAGTTATATTAGCAGGAGTGTTACTAAAATTAGGAACTTATGGTTTTATTCGTTATTCTATTGTTTTATTTCCTAACGCATCTTTCTTTTTCACACCTCTTGTTTATACAATTTCTGTAATTGGAATTATTTATACTTCTTTTACAGCTATAAGACAAAGTGATTTTAAAAGAATTATTGCTTATACTTCTATTGCACATATGAATTTAGTAATGATTGGGATTTTTAGTTTTAATAGTATTGGTATTGAAGGTGCTATTTTTCAAAGTTTAAGTCATGGATTTGTTGCAAGTGCTCTTTTCTTAGTTATTGGAATTGTTTATGATCGTTATCATACTAGAATTGTTAAATATTACAGTGGATTAGCTTCAGTAATGCCCATTTATATTTCAGTTTTTTTATTTTTTACTATGGCTAATATTGCTTTTCCAGGTACTAGTAGTTTTATTGGAGAATTTTTAATTTTAACAGGTTCTTTTAAATCTAATACTAGTGTAGCTTTTTTAGGAGCAACTGGTGTAATTCTTAGTGGTGTTTATTCTCTTTGGTTACTAAATAGAATTGCTTTTGGAAATATGAAAGTACAGTATTATGAAAAGTTTTTAGATTTAAATAAACGGGAATTTATTTGTTTTTTACCTCTAATTATTGGGACTCTTCTTTTAGGAATTTCTCCTAATATAGTTCTAAATTCTATTCATATTAGTGTAAATCATCTTGTTGAATTTATGTATTTTTAGAATATATATATGATATACTTATTTGAATCTAAATTACCAGAAACTAAATCAATTTATTTTGCATTAAAATATATTTATGGTATTGGTAAAAATCGGTCTTTTTTAATATGTAAAAAATTAGGATTTTTACCTAATGTAAAAGTTAAAAACTTATCTTCTAGTCAAATTAATCAAATATCAAAATTTATAGAATCATCAAATTTTATTCTTGCAAATGATTTACGAAGATTAAATTTGCTTAACAAACAAAAGTTGTTGGCTATAAAATCATATCGAGGACTTAGAAGAAAAAAAGGTTTCCCTGTAAGAGGCCAACGTACACATACTAATGCTAAAACAGCAAAACGAATTAGATAATTTTTTATATAAACATGACTTATTTTAATAACGATAATTTGAAAAATAAAAAATTAGAAATAAATAATAGTAAAACTTTACTATTTAAAGAGCAGTTTAAATATTTAAAAACCACTCATTCGTATCATTTAGTAGATCCTAGTCCTTGGCCAGCAGTAGCCGCATTAGGAGCTTTTATGATTACATCTGGTCTTGTCTTATACATGCATAAATTTATAGGAGGATGGACTCTTTTTCAGTCGGGATTCTTATTAACTTTTTTTGTAATGTACACATGGTGGCGTGATGTTGTACGAGAAGCAACATTTGAGGAGCAACATTCTGTCGCTGTTCAAAAAGGTTTAAGACTTGGTATGATTTTATTTATTGTTTCTGAAGTAATGTTTTTTTTTGCGTTTTTTTGGGCATTTTTTCATTCAAGCCTTGCTCCAGTTTATAATATTGGAGGAGTTTGGCCGCCTAAAGCGATAACTCCTATGGATACTTACACTATTCCTTTAACAAATACTTTCTTTTTACTAACATCAGGAGCTACTGTTACATGGGCACATCACGCTTTAGTTGCAAGAGCAAAAAAACAAACTTTATTAGCATTATTATTTACTTTGATTCTTGCTATTTTATTTACAAGTCTTCAAGGTTTAGAATACATAGAAGCTTCATTTAATATTAGTGATGGGATTTATGGGTCTTGTTTTTATATGGCAACAGGATTTCACGGTTTTCACGTATTTGTTGGAACTATTGCTTTACTTGTATCATTTATTCGAATTGTTTTTAATCATTTTACAAATCATCATCATTTTGGTTTTGAATCAGCAATTTGGTATTGGCATTTTGTTGATGTTGTTTGGTTGTTTTTGTTTATTAATGTTTATTGGTGGAGTAATAAGTAAAATTATAATATCAAAAAAGTGTAAATGGTTACATGTCCAGTTTTAATAATCTGGAAGTTTTAGTAGGTTCGATTCCTATCTTTGATAATATTTTATAAATATATATGAATGAAAAAAAAAAGTTTTTTTAGTTAATTTGTTATAAATCCTTTTTTAACTATTTCAGTTTTTATATTATATTTTTAGTTGCTTTAACTTTTAATAACAGGTTTTTTATTTATTTTTTCTCTTAATTTAATTTTTTATTATTTTGATTTATCAATTTTGTTTAGGGTAGTTTAATTACACTTATTGGTATGTGGTATAATGAGATTATTTCTATATTATTCTGTTTATCCACTTGATATAGAAAAAAGATTATATGCTAGAATTTATAAAAATTCATTGTAGTTAAAAAAAATTGTAAAATGATTTAAATTTTAATCTTTATAAATATAAAATTATTAAAATGTATTTTTAGCTCAGTTTGGATAGAGCAACAGTTTTCTAAACTGTAAGTCATGGGTTCGAGTCCCGTAAAATATATTTAAAAAAGTTTTTATATTGCTTTTTTAACTTTTTACTGAAAAAATTAAAATGGGAGCTCTTACTTTAAAAAATTTTCCTTTTGTTCTTAGAAGTTGGAATGTAAGAAGTTACGATTCAATAGATCCAACAGATTCTTTTGGTCAAGAAACTAAAGTTTATATACAAAAAAATCAAGTTATAAAAATAGAACCTCAATTTTCCAATAATACTTTAAGTCCTTGGTTAACAGATAAAGGAAGACAATTTTTTGATAGTATTTTTGGAAAATCATCTGAAAAAAAAAATACTCAATTAAAAAGTTTACCTTTAAAAACTAGTAAACAATGGGAAACTCTTTTTAATAACGTAAATAAAACTTTTTATGTTTTTGATATTTGTAATTTCAAAAATGCACAGAGATCTTTTTTTATAATTGTTTTTGAAAATGTTAATGTTGAAATTTTAAACTTTTTATCGTTAATATCACAAATAAATTCATTTATAAAAATAAGACGAGCAGAAAATGTAAAAATAAATGCAGATTTAGAAACTAATTTTCAAATAAATTCTGCAACTTCAATTTCTAAACTTTCAGCTTCGTCTTTATGTTTACTAGTTGGAATAAATCCAAGATACGAAGGTTCTTATTTAAATTTGAAATTACGTCAAAGATTTTTCAAAGGTAATTTCAAATTTCTTTCAATTGGTCCTTTGTTAGATTTAACTTTTCCTGTTTCTTTTCTTGGTTCAAATATGTCTGTTTTAAAAACTATTACAGAAGGAAACCAAATATTTTGTCAAGATATAGTAAAAGCTAGTAATCCAATAATAATTACAAATACTGAAACATTTAAACATAAAAATTCACAAGAATTTTTAAATCATGCAAATATTATAAATAAAATTTGGAATGGTTATAATGTTTTAAATTCTTCATTATATGAAACTGGAGTTCACTGTCTGGGAAAATTTTTTTCGCTTACTTTGAAAGATTTAGTTTCTTTTAGTTCATTTTATATGATTAATGTTAATTTAAATAACGTTGCAAATTTAAAAAAAGTAACTGAATCACGTCTTATTAATTATAATAGTTCAACTAAATTATATAATGAAAAATTATTGATGAATCAAAGTTTTAATACGTCATCTTTTAATTCCTCAAATTTTTTAAATTTTAAAAAATATTTGTATTTACCGAATAATATTTTTTTTGAAAATCAAGAATCATTTGTAAATGCAGAAGGTTTTATAAAAAAAACATCAAAACTTATTACTAGAAAAAATGTGAAAAATGATTGGCAATTATTAAGAAAATTTGTTAAAACTTTTCATTTATCAAATGTTAATTTAAGTGATTTAAAAAATAATTCAATTATTTTTTATAATAATAAAACATTATTAAATTTTAAAAATTTTATAAGTTTTCAATATAATGCGACTCAAACTTTAACAAATTTAAATTTTTATTTAAATTTTAAAAACGAAAAATTTATAATTTATAAAAAATTTGATGTATTTAAAGCTTGTTCAATAAAACTATTTGATCTAAAATTAAAATATTGGTTAGATGATTTTTACACAGGTGGAAAAGATACATTATGTCAAGATTCATTAATTCTGACTCGTTGTTCAATTATTAATAAAAACCAGTTTACTAATTTTTTCTAGATTTTTTATGCTAAGTAATTTTTTTAAACAAGGAAAAAAAATTCTGACATAGTACCAAAATAATTTTTTATTTTAAAAATGAGAAAAATAATTATTTTATTATCAAAACTTGAACCTACGAAATTTAATCTTCGATGTTTAGGTTTATTTAATTTTATTATGGCTTTTAACTTAGGGCAGATAATTGCCGAGCTTAAATTTTTAGATTTTAGTATGAGTACTAGTGTATTAATATTTTTTATTTTTTTTATATGTTATATAATTTTGTATTGTTTTTCTTTCATTGAACTGTGTAAGTTTTTAATAAAAAAAAAAAAAATTAATTTTACAATTATTTTTATAAATTAGTTTAATTGTAGAATTTTTCTTATAAAAAATATGATAACAGATTTATTTATAAGATATGTAGAACACTTTTCTTTTAATGTATCAATTTTTAAAGAAGAATATTCCATAATTTTTATATTTTTAATTATAGCAATTATTTTAGCTTTAGTAATTGCTGTTTTGTCATATACTTTAACAAATCAAAAACCGGAATCAGAAAAATTATCTTCTTATGAATGTGGTTTTGAACCTTATGAAGATACACGTCATAGATTTGATGTAAAATTTTGTCTTGTAGCTATTTTATTCATTTTATTTGATATTGAAGTAGTATTCTTGTTACCTTGGTCTATAAGTCTATCACAATTAAACTTATTAGGATTTTGGTCTATGATTGACTTTTTATTAGAACTAGGTATTGGTTTTATTTATGTTTGGAAAATGAATGCTTTAGAATGGTAAAATTAAAAAATTAACTTTGTGAAAACAAATACAAATAATAACAATCAATTTACTTTATGGTTTAATTCTTTCAACTTATCATCTTCTTTTTGTTTAATTTGTGATGCTCCTGATTTTTGGCAATTAAGATTGCAAGATCCTGCAAGTTCTATTATGGAAGGGATCTTATTATTCAATAAACATTTACTTTTTATTATTATTATGATTGTAATTTTAACTGGTTGGTTATTATTTAATACTATATACAGTTATGATGAATTTAATAGCAGTAAACCTGCAAATTTTTTTCATTCTAATGAATTAGAAATAGTTTGGACTTCTTTACCAGCTTTAACTCTATTAACACTAGCATCTCCTTCTTTTAGTTTATTATACTCTATGGATGAAATTTCTATTCCAGATTTTTCAATTAAAATTTTAGGACACCAATGGTATTGGTCATATGAAATTTCAGATTTCCGGTCATGTTTAGAAACTAAAACATTAAAATATGTTTGTTACATGTTAACTAATGAAGAATTACATAATTGTAAAGGGTTTTTTAGAAATTTAGAAACTAATAAAAGAGTAATATTACCTACAAATACTCACATGCGTCTTCTTGTTAGTGCTGTAGATGTTTTACATAGTTGGACTATCCCATCTTTTGGTTTAAAAATTGATGCATGCCCAGGAAGATTAAATCAAGTGAATTTATTTATTAAAAGATTTGGAGTATTTTTTGGTCAATGTAGTGAAATTTGTGGAGTAAATCACGGATTTATGCCTATTGTGATATTAACATTACCAACAAGTCAATATCATTATTTAATTATGACAAACTTAGAAAGTCATTCTAGTTAGTTCATAAAAGCTTATAGCTCAGTTGGTTAGAGCGTACGCCTGATAAGCGTAAAGACAGTAGTTCAAATCTACTTAAGCTTAACTAAAAAATGAAAACTATAACAAATAAATTTAAATATTGATTTTATTGGCTTTACAGAAGGTAATGAAAATTTTATGTTAATAAAAAAACACAGGTTATTTTTAGAGTTTTAAATAACTCAAACAGATTTAGATTACAAAGTATTAGAATATATACAAAAAAAATTTATCTTTTGGTAATTATGTCAACTAATGATAAAAATACTATTAGATTTAAAGTTACTAAAAGAAAAAATTTACTTAAATTAATTCATATTTTTAATGGTAATTTATATACCGAAAGAAAAAAAAAGAACAATTTCACAAAACTGGGTAAAAGCTTATAATACAAAGTATAAAACAGATATTTGGGTATCAAAAAGTAATAGATTAAAAAAAAAATTAATGTTAAAAATTATAGAAAAAACGTGATTTTTAACATTAATAAGTTAACATAAAACTTAAATAATATTTACTTTAAAAAGTTTATATAGTTGAAATCTATAAAACTTTATATGACACTAAGAAAAAAAAAATTAATAAAAAAAATCAAAAATTTTACTTTAAACTTTGGGCCAGCGCACCCCGCAGCTCATGGTGTTCTAAGACTAATTTTAGAACTATCCGGAGAAACTATAATAAAAGCAACTCCTCATATAGGTTTGTTGCACCGTGGTACAGAAAAATTAATTGAATATAAAAATTATGTACAAGCTTTACCATATTTTGATCGCTTAGATTATGTATCAATGTTAGCACAAGAACATTCTTATTGTTTAGCTGTTGAAAAATTATTAAACTGTAGTATTCCTGAAAGAGCCAAATATATTAGAGTAATTTTTGCTGAAATAACAAGAATTCTAAATCACCTATTGGCAGTAGGGTGTCATGCAATGGATGTTGGTGCCATGACTCCTATGCTATGGGCATTTGAAGAACGTGAAAAACTTATGGAATTTTATGAACGAGTTTCAGGTGCTAGAATGCACGCTGCTTATTACAGACCTGGAGGCGTTCATACTGATTTACCAAAAGGTTTACTCTCAGATATTCATATCTTTTTAAAATTATTTAATAATAAAGTTATTGAAATTGAAGAAATGTTGTCAGAGAATAGAATATGGAAAGAAAGATTAGTTGGTATTGGTGTAGTTTCAGCAAAAGATGCTTTAAATCTTGGATTTAGTGGTGTTATGCTAAGAGGTTCTGGAATTCAATGGGATTTAAGAAAAAGTCAACCATATGAAATATATGACCAATTGAATTTCGATATAGTAGTTGGAAATCATGGAGATTGTTACGACCGTTATTTGGTTCGATTATTAGAAATGAAACAATCAATAAAAATTATTGAAGAATGTTTAAATAAAATTCCTAATGGCTTAATAAAAAATAATGACATGAAAATAACACCTCCATCAAGAACATACACTAAAAAATCTATGGAAGCTTTAATACACCATTTTAAAAATTACACTAATGGAGTAAGTATTCCAGCAAATGAAACTTATGTAGGTACCGAAGCTCCAAAAGGTGAGTTTGGTGTGTATTTAATATCCAACAATACTAATAAACCTTATAGATGCAAAATAAAAGCTCCTGGGTTTGCTCACTTACAAGCATTAGATTTCATGTCTAAAGGCCATTTACTTGCTGATGTTGTCGCAATTATAGGAACACAAGATATTGTATTTGGGGAAGTAGATAGATAAATTTCAAATTTATTTTAAATGAATTTTACAAAAAAAAAAGTAACTAAAATTTTTTCTGACGGTAGTATTAACTTTAATAATATTTTAAAAAAAAAAACAAATAAAGTCAAAATAAGTCAAAAAGATCATGCAACTTTTATTTTCAATAAAAAAAACACTAATTTAGTTGTTAGTAATTCTAAAGATTTTGAAAATTTTAAAACACGATATTTAAAATTTTAACCAAACTATTTATAAATTATCAATGAATATATTAAAAATTTTTCCTTTTATCAAACTTGAAATATTTAATAAAGAACCATGTTTTATAGTAAAAACAAACCTATTAGATAAAGCTTTATTTTTAATGAAAAACCATTTTAAATATCAATTTAAAATGCTAACTTGTATTTCTGGAGTTGATTATCCAAATAATACTTACCGCTTTCAAGTTGTTTACGAACTTTTAAGTTTAAAATTCAACTCAAGAACTCGCGTAAAATGTTTCGTTAATGAAATTATTCCAGTGAATTCTGTTGAAAATATTTTTTTAGGTGCAAATTGGTGGGAATGTGAAATTTGGGACATGTATGGGATCTTTTTCAACAACCATTCAAGTTTAGTAAGAATTTTAACAGATTATGGGTTTGAAGGTTACCCACTAAGAAAAGATTTTCCATTAAGTGGATTTTATGAATCAAGATATCACCATACTAAACATAGAGTTGTTTATGGAGAAATTGAACTTTGCCAAGAATATAGAACGTTTGATTTCCCGTCACCTTGGGAGACTTCTCAATAACAATAATGAAAAAATTATTAGAAAAAGATAAAAAAGTCCGAAAAGAAATAAAAAAACTTGAAAAAAAAAAATTTATATTTAAAACAATTTCTAACAATTTAAATTTACCAGATTTATTAAGATTTAAAGCTTTAAACAATTTAACTAAAATGCCAAAGTATACTTCCAAAAGCTTTATTTCAAACAGATGTGTAAATACAATAAATAAAAAAAAGTTTAATAAAATTACACGTTATTCTAGAATTATTTTTTTAAAACTAGCTAGTCATAAAAATATTTACGGTTTAAATAAAGCAAGTTGGTAACACATAAAAAGAAATT